CTCCCTGCCGAATGGCTTGTTCTCCCCGGTCGGAATAGGCGAGTCAATTCCTTCCCTTAGAACCGTACTTGAGAGTTTCCTACCTCATACGGCTCAGCAGTCAATTCTTTTGGTATCCCATTTCATTTAATCTACCGTATCTAACATATCTAACAAAACTAGATTTCTCATAGATCTATCTGGTTTTGGGGGGTTAACCAAAAGAGGTTAATGACATGAGTTTTAAACTAAAATCTTAAATTTGTATTAAGACTCCATTTTAGTTTTATCTTTTCTCCCACCTTCCGAAGAATAAAGTAAAGCATAGGCATTTATCCCTATCGTTAGGATTTTCTGAAAGGTAACTATCTCGGTTTCATATTTAAATAAAATTAGATTAGATATATATTATATAGAATTTTTGAAAAAGACTTTCATTCATAAGAAAAAAGACTTACTATCTTTGGGATCTGATCCTACACCGCTGCTCAATACCTTAGTGGATCAACTCTATTACATAAGTGGATTCCTAATGCTTATCTCATATCATGGCATTAATAAGCAGTTATTATTGTCTCGGCCCAAAACCTTGCTAATTGATCTTTACGATGCTTGTTCTATCAATTAGATCCTTTATCCATAGAATAAAACAGCTAGGCATATCTCTTTCTTCACTTTTAATTTAAACTTCTATGAAGTTTCTTTCTTTGCTACAGCTGATAAAAATCGTTGTTTTAGACGATTAATATGTAGAAAGCCCTTTTTGTTTCTAGTATTTACTAGCGGATTTAATCCTTCTTTCCTTTTTTCTTTCTATAGTGGAGATAGTCGCACGTAATGACAGATCACAGCCATATTATTAAAAGCTTGTGGTAAGAACGGATTTCGTTCTAGCGCTCGGAAATAATATTCCAGAGCTTTCGTATGTTCTCCGTTACTTGTGTGGATAAGTCCTATGTTATAGAGTATATAACTTCGATCATAGGGATCAATTTCTAGTCGCATAGCTTCATAATAATTCTGTAAAGCTTCCGCATAATTTCCTTCGGATTGAGCCGACATCCGTTACGGTCGTCATTCACTTCAAAGAATCTCCGTTCCAAAACCGTACATGAGATTTTCATCTCATACGGCTCCTCTTTTATGTGCATAATGAAAATAAAACAGGGGAAAAAAGATGAAAATATTATCATTATGAACTGAGCAGGGCTAGTGTTTTTACAAGAAATCTCTAGCCAACCTTACTGCAAGAGATCTTTTCTTAAGATCAAACGTGTTGATACTAGATAGAAATGATAACTCCAACAATTTATTTGTTCTAAACGCCTTATAATTTCCAGGAATTAGTCACTTCAACAGCCTTCGATGGTTATACAGGTATCCAAAATACAAACGAGATGGATGTTTGTTGTCCCGACCATTCTTGTTAGTTCCGATCCTTATCAGGATCGGGATAATTTATAACAAAGTTTTCGTGTTGTTGATTCCTAGGTGTAGTGCTTCTTCCCCTATGTGACCTATTGGTACTTGTGAGTAGGATTGACCTCTAAATACAAAACCTATAGGTGTAGCCTTTCGCTCAATACTAGAGTCGACAATTAAACCGTAGCATCCGAGGTTGCATTAATGGAGGATACACGACAGAAGGAATTGTTCTATTTCCAAACGTTACCTTCAACAAGCGTAGATTTTTTTTATTTTAGTTCTATCCCGATCCCAAATCATGTGTCTTTCTCGTAAGATTGAGAGCAATAAAAAAGAATCAAATCGCACCATCTCTGTAATAGGTAAATGCCTCTTTTTCTCCTGAAGTTGTCGGAATTATTCGTAATAAGATATTGGCTATAATTGAAAAGGTCTTATCAATAAAATTTCCATTTATCCGTGATCTGGGCATAGGTAGCAATCCATTCTATAATTCTTCTCATTACCTTTCGTGGTAAACCGATCCCACAAAGAAAAGAATTGTACAGTACGAAATAACATAAAAACAAATTCATTAATAAAAAAGAAAAGATATGGGCCCTTTATTTATATTTATCAATTAAAATTGTTCCTTTTTGACAGGAATCAAAAAAAAAAAACAAAGAAATAAATATTGGAGTACGCTTCGATTTCATCCTAATGTAAATGTAGTAGTATACCAACAAAAGAAAGTATTCAATTTCATTGAAGTTACAGATGAGAATAACGAACACTTTTTTATTGAATTCTCATCCAAAGAAGAAAAAAAGATCGAATAACCATTCTATGATGAAAAACCCGCCCGTTTTGTTTTGTATGCATAAGAGGTATACACTATACAATCAACTATATATAATTTTTCTGAATACTGGACTGGAAAGGAGTTTGAGAATTCTTAAGATATGGAATTAGAGTCTAAATAGAATAGAATGTTTCTACCAGTTTTGATATTTTCTATTTATCCGCCTAACCTCAAAAAAAAGATCTTTCTTTAACTTTGATGAAAATTTATCTAGTTTTTTATAGTTCTAATTAGAATTAATTATAATTAAGTGGTCGTTCCTATCCAATAATCTACTAGTACCGGCTCGCTATTCACTCGGTTTTTGGGTCATAATCATTATGTAGGAGAGATGGCCGAGTGGTTGAAGGCGTAGCATTGGAACTGCTATGTAGGCTTTTGTTTACCGAGGGTTCGAATCCCTCTCTTTCCGTACCTTCATCTAATTCACTGATCTTACTAACCAAAAGAGTAAAAGAGCACTATATAAAATTATATTCCAACACAAAACAGTTAGACCTTGATATATATTTTATTCCTAATTGCTGTGTCACGGAAAATACTAAAAGGAAAAGAGTAGACAAGGAATGAAAAACTCCCTCCCATTCGATGATACCCAAATCGGATAAAAATACGGATCAAACCCTTAATTTATCTTAACCTTAGGTTAATTTACTTTGCCGAAAGGGATCAAAATTGTCCGAACCCTTGTGATTTTTTATTTTCTTTTCGTTAGGTTTAGGTCTGGCGTGAATAATATTCTACGACTAGCAATTCATTTATTTTCAAACCGACCCATTTACTATCTATTATTTGATTGACTAATCCTTTATATTGGAATGGTTGAAGAGTCAAATGTTTTGGCATTTCGTCCTGAGAGGATGAATCGAAAGAATTTTGAATCAGAGCTCTGGAGTTTTGTTCATCCCTCGCCGTAATAATATCTCGGGGTTTGCAGCGATAACTTGGTATATCTACTATACGACCATTGACTAAAATATGTCTATGGTTAACCAATTGACGGGCTCCAGGAATAGTCGGAGCCATACCCAATCGAAAAAGGATGTTATCCAAGCGCATTTCAAGTAATTGGAGTAAAACCTGACCTGTTGACCCCTTGGCTTTGCCGGCGATACGAACGTATTTAAGTAATTGTCGTTCTGTAAGACCATAATGAAAACGCAACTTTTGTTTTTCTTCTAGACGAATACGATATTGAGATTTTTTACCGGAACGTGATTGGTTTCTAAGATCACTTCCGGCTCTAGGCCTTTTATTAGTTAGTCCCGGTAAAGCTCCCAGGCGGCGTATTTTTTTGAAACGAGGTCCCCGGTAACGCGACATAAAGACTCCTTATTTTTTTTATATTGAATTCTTATTGATGAAATTTCATTTTACAGAATAAACCTAAACTAAAACTGAACTAAATGATAAATGAAGCGAAGTTTACGGAAGTAGTGTACTTGTACTCTAAAGAATAATTAGATAAATAAATATCCATACCTTTCTATTCTATATATATATATTATATATAAAAATTATATAAAGGGATTCTTTTCATGGCATAGTTATAAGTTCCTATAAGATAAAAAATAGATTTTTCAATATTATTTGATTTCGGATTTCAAAGGGGCATTCTCGATCATGTAAAAACTCGAAGAAAATAAATAGAGAAAAGCCGGCTATCGGAATCGAACCGATGACCATCGCATTACAAATGCGATGCTCTAACCTCTGAGCTAAGCAGGCTCACATAAGATAAATTCTACCTGCAGAGGGATTAAATAAACTATTGTTATCTTAGAGCTATTAATTAATATTAATTAATAATTACTTATATTTGCATTCTTAGCGATTCCTATTAGCTAGTCATAATGAATATGACTATCGAAAAAATAGAATATAGAATTGAAAGGAAATATTCAATACTCGTACTTACCATAGACCATAGAATATAACGATTAATCTATCGATATATAATTTTAGTTATTTTTATCACATCACAATTATATAGTACAATTCTATAGTATAGAATTTAATATTAAAAAATAGTAGATTCGATCTATTTTTAGATTAAATCATTTTCGTTTTTGCTTTCAAATTATATTTGAAAGTTTTTTTATTACACTTCTCTATTTTATTTCATATCATATATATATTTTTTTTATATTTATTTCTAAATGGAATGATTTGTTCTAAATAATGAGAAATTATTTCGCTTTGATTCGTAAAGGTGGAAGCTCAGACGAAAAAAAGAATCGACCGTTCAAGTATTCCAAATTGCATGGGAAAAACGAGCAGAAGAGCGACATATATACGTGGTATATCTCCATCTATATTGAATTGCAGATACAGAAATGATAGAATGGACCAAATGCGGTGCGGGTGCGGGTTCCGATAGAAGATGAAAGAAGATAGCCAAGAAATCAAAGAAGAGAAAAACTTTTTCGAGACAGGAATCATTATTTAATGAATTCAACGGTTCCAGTAGAAATGAAATAAAAAAGAGAACGACATCTCAATAAAAACGAGATCCTAATCTCAAAACAAAAAGGGGATATGGCGAAATTGGTAGACGCTGCGGACTTAATTGGATTGAGCCTTGGTATGGAAACCTACTAAGTGAGAACTTTCAAATTCAGAGAAACCCCGGAATTAATAAAAATGGGCAATCCTGAGCCAAATCCTATTTTCCAAAAACAAACAAAGGCCCAGAAGGCGAAAAAAGGATAGGTGCAGAGACTCAATGGAAGCTGTTCTAACAAATGGAATTGAC